TTTAAACAACTATTCAGAGTTCCTAGAGCTCCCTGTAAGGCTTGTTGGAAAACTTGTTGTCGGACCTGATTAATTGCTCTTTGTTGTTCAAAATGAAGGGTTTCATTTTTGTAATTTTCTAATTGTTCCAAACTAGAAGAAGTAGCATTAATCAAATTGGCTTTTTCTCGTTCTATCTCAGAGTATCCGTTCATTCGATACTCATCTGCTTCCATTTCTACTTTCCGTAAACGAGACCGGGCTCTTTCGAGCTGTTCAATGGCCCCTCTACGTAATTCTTCCGAATTTCGAATAGTACTCAAAATCCTCTGTTTTCGATTATCTAATAAATCGTTTAATGAAAGTAGATTATCTTACCATTAATTTCACAACTTCCATGATCTCTTCCCGAACCAAACATGAATCTTTCGATTCATTTGGCTCTCACGCTCAATTTTTTATTTTATGGACATTCCCGTATCTTTTTAAAATATAATGAGCCTATCCTCTCTATTTCTGTTTATATTCAAACATATCAAAACCGATACAAGAACAGAATATTAGGAGGACTCTTCCGACCAGACAAAAAATCTATAATTGTCAGCAAAGTTGTTTCTTTATTTGTTCTTTATTTCATTGAAAATATAGAAAATTTCAATTGATTTCCTTTTTTATTCAAATCCAAAAATTCCCCCTTTTTATACATAACATAGGTTGCCGATTCGGCATTGGATAATATAATAAAGGGCAAGGCGCCCTTTCTTTATTTTAGTAAATGGTTCAAATCATTTTATCGATATGAGTGTTCTATATCGGAAAAATTATCAACTATTCTTTTTTAAACCATTTCGTTATTAACGTAGTGGTAGAAAGAGTACCATGTTGTGCCCGGACTTCAAACAGTTTAGCTTTAACCATGTTAATGGTCTCACATTATTGGTTGGTTGATAGAGAATCAAAGTTAACTTACCAATGAATAACGAAATGCTATGGTTCTTACATATGATTTATGAATTTACTCAGAAGGAATTCGTCGAGATTATGCACTTTTTTCCTATTTATCCTATAAAAATATAGAATAACATAAATAAAGTGCAGTCGGTTAGATCCAACCTATTCGTGAAATATACAACTCGCACACACTCCCTTTCCAAAAAAAATCAATACACCAAGCACTACACTTAGATTTATTGGATTTGTTGCTAAAATATCGGTATTAAACCTGAAACTCCCGGCGGATGGCCAGTGGCCTAAGGAAACTAAAGAATCGGTTACATTTTTCATATGCTCTCCTCTTATAGATAGGACTAAGAAAGAACAGAGTTCTTTTTGTATCACTTGACTCGCCCTTTTTTTTATCGATTTCTTTTTCTTAATTTCCCGTTTTTTTTTTAATGTTAATGGGAGTAGATTAAATCTATTTATTGAATTTGAGATTGAGAATTACAAAATTTCTTCTTTTTTTTTGAAGTATCCGATAAGATACTTATTAAGTTAGGTCCTGGGTCTCGTATCAATTGCAAAATATCTCCTTTGTTCAAACACTTCCTAAAAGAAAAATTCCATCGTACTAAACTAAGGACGGGAAGGGAGAAAGCGAATGAATCCACAAATTCCTCATCCTCAAATCACTCCTTCCCGGGGTATTGTCGCAACAAATACATATACATAATTGTAGGAATAAAGTATTGATATAATTCACAGAAGCAAATGGCAACGAGTTAATAAAATAAGAAAAAAGTAGGTAACGTACTTTTTTACATTTTCATTCTAGGATTAAATTAAACAAAAGGATTCGCAAATAAAAGCGCTAATGCCACGACCAGTCCATAAATTGTTAAAGCTTCCATAAAAGCTAGACTAAGTAATAAAGTACCTCGTATTTTTCCTTCTGCTTCTGGTTGTCTCGCAATACCTTCTACGGCTTGGCCTGCAGCAGTACCTTGACCAATTCCAGGTCCAATAGAAGCAAGCCCTACGGCCAATCCAGCAGCAATAACGGAAGCGGCAGAAATCAGTGGATTCATGATGATAGGTTCCTCGCACCCAAAAAAAATGGTTAATGATACAATCAACCAATGAATTATTACTTATTTGATCACAAAAATCTATTGAAATGAAATTAATATAGAAATATAGATAGAGATAACCCCTATATAACTAGTATATATCTAATATCACATATACATTTGTTTCTTTCATAACGTAAACCGCCCACATTTTCTTTTTCTATTGAATCGGATTCTCTAGAAGAATTTTTCGAAAACTAATCAATGATGACCCTCCATGGATTCCCCTATATAAGCCGCGGCTAAAGTTGCAAAAATAAGAGCTTGAATACCGCTTGTAAATAATCCAAGAAACATGACAGGTATAGGAACTACTAAAGGTACTAAAGAAACAAGAACAACAACTACTAATTCATCAGCTAATATATTCCCGAAAAGTCGAAAACTAAGAGATAAAGGTTTCGTGAAATCTTCTAGGATGTTAATTGGTAAAAGTATTGGAGTTGGTTGAATGTATTTTCCGAAATAACCTAATCCTTTTTTGGTAAGACCCGCATAAAAATATGCTACTGACGTGAGTAAAGCTAAAGCAACAGTAGTATTTATATCATTTGTGGGGGCGGCTAGCTCCCCATGAGGTAACTGTATGATTTTCCAAGGTAAAAGGGCACCTGACCAATTCGAAACAAAAATAAATAGGAACATAGTTCCAATAAAGGGAACCCAAGGGCCATATTCTTCTCCAATCTGGGTTTTGCTCAAGTCTCGAATAAATTCAAGGACATATTCGAAGAAATTCTGACCGTCGGTCGGAATGGTTTGTGGATTCCGAACGGATATGATGACTGAACCTAATAAGATAGCAATTACGACCCAAGAAGTGATAAGTACTTGGGCATGAATTTGTAAACCTCCTATTTGCCAATATAAATGTTGGCCTACTTCTACACTTGATATATCGTATAACCCTTTGAGTGTTTTAATGGAACATGGTATAACATTCATATTGTCCTCTGACAGAAATCGAACTGAAAAAAAGAATTATTTTGATTCAACCATCTCTTTCTCGACTCATCTACTTTCATCATTAATCATATAGTTAGGATACCAAGAAATCACATAACATAATATCAATATCCCATTTTATCTCTTTTTAAAAATGAAAGACAAGAATAGTAACCGATCCAATAAATCAAAATAATTAACTAATCTTATTATTATTATTCTTAATCATAACATAATCAACGACTTCTTATATAGCTAGAACGGCCCTCACAAATTGCGGATACCAATTTGTTAAGAATCAATCGGATTGAAGCTATAGCGTCATCGTTGGCTGGAATCGAAATATCTGCGAGATCTGGGTCACAATTTGTATCGATTAAACAAATCGTCGGAATTCCCAAAATGACACATTCTCGAAGAGCTGTATATTCTTCTTGCTGATCAACGATTATTACAATATCGGGCAATTCAGTCATATATTTGATCCCGCCCAGATATGTTTGCAAAGTAGATAATTTTCTCTTCAACATTGCTGCATCTCTTTTAGAGAGACGGTTGAGTTTCCCCATCTTTTGTTCTGCTCTTAAGTCTCTGAACTTATGAAGTCTCGTTTCCGTAGTGGACCAATTCGTTAACATACCGCCGAGCCATTTTCTATTAACATAATGACATCGAGCCCTTATTGCAGCTGATGCTACTAAATCCGCTGCTTTATTTTTGGTACCAACAATTAAGAAGTTTTTTCCTCGACTTGCTGCATCAAAAACTAAATCGCAGGCTTCCGATAAAAAACGAGCAGTTCTAGTGAGATTTATAATATGAATACCTTTACGCTTTGCAGAGATGTAAGGGGCCATTCTAGGATTCCATTTCTTAGTACCATGACCAAAATGAACTCCTGCTTCCATCATCTCTTCCAAATGGATGTTCCAATATCTTCTTGTCATCTTTCCCACGCTTTCTTTTTTTTTTAACAAATAAACAAATAAATAATTGTTCCTACGGAACCTTCTGCCGGGATTGGCCGTTGATACACAGCCCAAACCATTAATTTTTTTATTACTTAACTTAATTTCTTCATTTTATTTAGTACCCAATCAATAACTAGTAAAGTAAAAAGAAAAATATCTCCTTAAGAATTATGAATTCGCTTAAATGATTTTTCTGGTGTGTCATAGAAATTGCTTGGGGCGCAAGAACAAAAAAATTCTCTATGGTGTAACAAAATATCTCTCATTTCCAACTCGAATAGATTTTTCTTTTTTATTTCCAAATGAATGTCTTGCTTTGAACGGTGCACTAATTTTTTGAATCCAGTACCGACAGGGATAATCCCCCCCAAAACAACATTTTCTTTCAGACCCTTCAACCAATCAATACGACCCCGTAGAGCAGCTTTTGCCAAAACTCTAGCAGTTTCTTGAAAACTTGCTTCGGATATGAAACTTTGAGTATTCAGAGATGCCCTCGTTATTCCCAATAAAATTGCCCGATAACAGATTGCTTCGTCTAAAGCACGCCCTGCTCGTTCCGCCCGCAACAATCCGATTAGTTCTCCAGGTAAAAAAACATTAGACATTCCATCTTCTGAAACCAACACTTTTGATGTTACTTGCCGTACAATAATCTCTATATGTCTATTATGGATCTGTACCCCCTGGGATCGATAAACCTTTTGGATCTTATTAACCAAAGAGATACGACTTTGGGCTATGGTTAGTTCAGCTCCAATTAAGAATCCCCAAGGAATTCCAAGAACTCTTGGTATACGCTCGTTCCAACCTTCAACTCTCCTTTCAAGGTTCATCGATATTGAACCAATCGAGCGCACTTCTAAGATTTGTTCCACTTTTGGAAGACCTTGCGTTATGTCACCAGATCGGGATTTTTCATATATAAATGTAACTAATGTATCTCCTTCAGAAAGGGTTTCTCCATAATGTCCATGAACAGTCGCTCCTGGAGTGGCCAAATAAGGCTTAGCTGATCTTATAATTAAAGAGTCAACATGAACAATGAAAATTTGACCAGATTTTTTTATGTGTGGTCCATATTTAAATAGACATATATTTTCACAAATAAATTGTCCAATGCTAATTATTGTGGATGTCTCTTCACAATAATTGTAATGTAGAAAGCACCAATTCAAATGGGATGGATTCAAAATGATGTTATTGCATGGACTGGGATTATAAATCCTCCTATTTTCATCTATTAAACAGTATTTAAGTACTTCAAGTACTTGGAAAGTCTGTTTAAAATTGTCAAGTAGCCAATATTTGTTTAACAAGATCTGATTATGAGTTATTAAATGGTAAGATGAATAAAAGTTCACTATTTTAGGTACTATTGTACCTAAGGGGCCCAACAAACCCCTAATTGGAGTTATGGGATTCGATTCTTTTGCCACATTGTTATATTTCGAACCGTTGAATGGACCAACTCGAAAACAATTGAATGATGACAAAATTCTCAAAGATTGGCCTTCCTTATTTCGATTCAACAACGTACCAATAGTTCCTTGATGCTGGGTAACTAATGGAATCTTCACTTTGGAATAAAAAGGATTGATATTGGTGCGATCTAATCCATTATCAGGAATCAATCCCGAACCTGCCGTATCGTACCTTTTTCCGGTATATGAAATAGTAGACTTGACTAATTCAATTCTTATGAAATCACGAATCAGATCATTTGCCCTTACTTCAACAAAGGAAGCATGAACCTCTTCCATAGAACTGTTTTTTTCTTGGTCCCAATTCAATACTAAGCAAGTCCGAACTAATTGAATACTTGTGTGATAAATTCCTCGAATTGACTTTCCATTTCCATAAAGGATATAATTGACAACTCTAAGCTGGACATTTTCTTTTTCCTGCAAGAGATCTTGAGGGAAAAGTTTTGCTAAATTTATCCCATCAGCTATTTCATATGTGACTACGGGTCGAACCAAAACAAAATACTTTTTTTTGATAGGTGTGATCCGTTGGACATAGATCCAATTTTTCGATTTTGTTTTTGATTCCTTAGAATTTTTTTTTTCCGTTCCTGGTGGTATCAAAATGCCACTGTGTCTGGATATCTTATCTGTCTCTCCGGGAAAATGAATATCTCCAGAAAAGATTTTCAGTTCAATACTTTTTTTTTTTCTCTCCACTCGGACTAATCCACCTACTCGGCTTCTTGTATTTGTATTTAAAGCAAGTTGTGTATCTACTCCAATGATACTATTGTTCCGGACCATTATAGACGAAGATCCGGGTAAGATATGCACCTCTTCGGGAATAAAAAAAAACCGATCCACTTTCATTTGGTATTTCGGACTCAATTCTTTTGCTCCTCGATACTCAATCAAATCTTCTTTTTTGACTATGGAATCCACCTCCGCGGTCCCATATTTAGTAATTCCCGAACTCTTTCTTCTGTATCGTGGATCATCAAAATAAGCAAGAATACTATTTCTACGTAAAATACCATTTATGGGTATTTCAATCGAAATACCAAAAGAGGGTATTAATTCTTTCTCTCGTTCTTGATCGTATTGTAATGGGATGAGAAATCTATTTCTTCGTCTTTTCGCCAAGAAATCAGAATTCTCTTGGAGAATCGAAGGGTATATGAAATTCCAATGACCATTGGATATAATTCGATCAAGTCTTGAATAATCAAGAATTTCCCTATATTTTTTACGAGTACCAGAAGGATCCAACAATTTATGTCTTACTCGATCCTTAGTAATTGAGAGGTCAGAGCTATATCTTTCGTCGACAGAAAAAGAATGAACATTCATTTGATCTTGATCCTTGTGAAGCGAAAAAGACACTATACTGGATCTGCACGGACCCCCCGCTAATATCCATAAATGACTTGTTTTTGGTAATAGATGAACATTACTATATGTATATTCAGGTGCGTGGTAGACATCAGTACTCCAGTGCATTTCTCCCTCTGATTCAGAATAAATATGTTTTCGAACCCTCTCTTTAAAATGAAAAGTAGACGTTCTGGCACGAATCTCGGCAATCACTTGTTCAGATTCTACATATTGATCATTTTGAACTAAAATCAAACTTTTTGGTGGAATATTCACACTATGTATAATATCCCGACTCTCAATAGTTACATACAAGTCTATAGAACATAGAAAAGCAGGATGCCCATGACGGGTACGTGTGGGATGAACCAAATACTCATTGAACTTTATTTTTCCATTAGAAGGAGCTCGTACATGTTCGGCAGTACCGCCTGTGAATACTCCACCCGTATGAAAAGTTCTTAATGTTAGTTGAGTCCCCGGTTCCCCAATTGATTGACCTGCAATAATACCTATGGCTTCCCCCAACTCGACCAGGTCGCCGTGAGTGGGGCTTCTGCCATAACATAATTGACAGATCCAAGATGTATTCCTGCAAGTAAAAGGGGTTCGAATATATATTGGTTGTGCTCGAAAGGTTATGAATCGATTGGCAAGTCCAATCCCAATATCTTGATTTCGAGCGGCAATGCA